AAAATGGAAGAATTGGTGTGAATTGATTCCACATTCAAGAAAGAATCGAATATTCATTCATCAAATCATTCACTCCATAGTCCGATAGTTCTTTTAAAGAACTGATTAATCGGACAAGAATAAAGATAGAGTCCCATTCTACATGTCAATACCGGCAACAATGAAATTTATAGTAAGAGGAAAATCCGTCGACTTTCAAAATCGTGAGGGTTCAAGTCCCTCTATCCCCAAAAAAGCCTTATTTGACTCCCAAAATATTTACCCTATCCCCTTTTTTCGTTAGCGGTTCCAAATTCCTTTATCTTTCTGATTCTTTGCCAAACGTATTTGGGCGTAATTTCTCTTATCCCATGTGATTTTAGAATAATCATCTAAATTAAGAATTAAGCAGGGAATCCCTATTTGAATGTTGACTGATTCACAATCAATAGCATTACTCATACTGAAACTTAGAAAGTCATCTTTGTGAAGATCCAAGAAATTACAGGACTTGGAGAAAACTTTGTAATCCCCCCTTGTCCCTTTAATTGACATAGACCCCAGTTATCTAATAATAATAAAATGAGGATGGGATGTTACATTGGGCAGGGTCGGGATAGCTCAGCTGGTAGAGCAGAGGACTGAAAATCCTCGTGTCACCAGTTCAAATCTGGTTCCTGACACATGGGTAATTTGTATGAGGTCTTTCTTTCTGAATTTTTCTAATTTATGGATAAAATAAATATGATAAAGCCAATATGATAAAGACAATAAAAATGTTTCCACATCAAAGTGAATAAATATCAAAGTGAATAAAGTGAATAAATAGCAAAGTGAATAAAAATGAATAAAAATAAATTCTTTTATCTTTTCTTTTCAATTTCTCTTTTAAATTTCTTTTATAAATTTTTTTTTAAGTAAATTCTGTTATGCCTGTAGGAGTCCCGAAACTGCCGTTGGAATTCGAATCCGAAGAAGACGACGAAGACAACGATATCAGAGAGGATTGGGTTGACTTATAGTGCGACTTGTCACATCTATAGGGTCATATGGGATTTCCCCGTTCTCTCCCCCGATCGAGATATCCTCTGTTTCACCCAAGAAAGAAAAATTGAATCATCAAAAAATGAAATTGGAGCGTGAATTGCAATTAGATGCATTGTATTGTTTGGGGGAATTCATAGTACTATTATCAATTAGAATAATTTATGGTTGACTTTGGTTGGCCTCAAAAAATGAAGTATCCAGGCTCCGTTTAGCAAAAACCCAATTGGGAATATATCTATGATTACTACGTATATCCTAAATGATTCCTGTTTGTTATTTAGAAAGTCATAACAAAAAGAAATGGTGATGGGAAGATTTGTCCTATATGTGCAAATCCAAATGGGGCGGATCTTTACCCGGAGTAGAGCATAAACCTAAAAAGATGAAAGAGACCCATTCAGGAACAAGAAAATACCATCGTGATTTGGATTGAATCTCGATGAAACAATACATCAATGAGAAGTTAATTCGATAAGTTTATTGACGTTTTTCTATTATAAGGAAGAAAGAAAAGAAGTCAAAATTCGTCTTTATTGAAAAATCGAAGAAAAAGTCCTTTCATTAGAAGCATTAGAAGTTCGAAAAAAAAACTGCTATGAAAAAGAATAGGAAAAAAGAAAGAGGACTGGAATCTATACATTGATTCGTTTTTTTTTCGCAATTGTTTTTTGAACCGTATGCATCAAAAGGTGCATGTACGGTTCCTAAGGGATAGAATTTTACCCTACTCAACCGACTTTATCGTCTAAGATACCTTTTTTTAGGACAAAAACTTGATAACGAGATCGCGAATCAACTTATGGGTCTTCTGTCATATTTCAGTCTCGAGGATTCTACCCAAGAGTTTTATTTTTTTATAAACTGTCCTGGCGGATGGATAATACCTGGACTAGCTCTTTTTGATATGATGCAAAGTGTGAAAGCAGAGGTCCATACACTAGGACTGGGATTAGTCGCGTCACTGGGAACTTTTATCCTGCTTGCAGGAGAAAATGGACACCGTGCAGCGACACCTAACGTTAGGATAATGATCCATCAACCTGCTAGTGCTTATTATGAGTCGAAAAGTGGACACTTTCAGCTGGAATTGGAACAAATCGTGAGACTACGCGCAATAGTCTTAAGAATTTATCAAGAAAAGACGAACCAATCCCTCTACCGTATACATGACGACCTCGAAAGAGACAGCTTTATGTCAGCAGCAGAAGCCCAAGATTATGGGCTTATTGATTATATAGCAAGTGAACCTGGATCTTTTATTAAAATAAAAGATGAATCTGGGTCTTCTAATGAATGAAATGGAATCAATGAAATAAAATGGATTTTGTGCAAATCCGTGATTTGAGATTTTATCTCCGAGTTTACTATTCTATTAAATTAAATAGAAACAATTCCTAAACATCCGGTTAGTAAAATAGAAACAATTCCTAAACATCCGGTTAGGATCAATCTAAACCAGCCCATTATGTATAGTATATGATTCACTATGCCAACTATTAAACAACTTATTAGAAATACAAGACAGCCAATTCGAAATGTTACGAAATCCCCCGCTCTTGGGGGATGTCCTCAGCGTCGAGGAACATGTACTAGGGTGTATGTGCGACTCGTTTAGATCATGAGCTGACACAAAAAAAGCAAGAAAACCGCTTTCCAGTATGAATGATCAGTACCAGTGAATAGGATAGAATGGAAGAAGGAACTCCATTGACTATCTAAAACTAAAATAAGCAAATCAATCCCTCTATTGTGTAGAAAGTTTATGGTTTCCATTGGTGCAAATCCAATCAACTGAATTTAAGATGAGAAGCAATTCTCCATTGGTAGCAAATGGTTATCCATTAAGCGGAGGAAATCTTATTGAAATTCAAAAAAAAAAAAACAGAAAAATGAAGTTCTCACTCGGTCAAGAACGGACTACGAGGGTCAGCTACCCAGCTAACTTTCATAATTAAATACCGTTACTGTATAGGTGGGTCTCATTGTGAAAGACCTGTTACTGGATAATTCAGGGGTAGAGCCAAAGAGTGTGGTGTGAACTATACAAGTTACCAATAAGATTGATTAAATGAAGTAAAGGCTCCGGTGTATAGAGAAGACCTCACCGTTTAAGAAATAACCATAGAAACGATGGAACCCACTATTTCTTTATCCATTCAATTTATATTTCTTTTTCTATTTTTGACACCTAGCAAAAGAAAATTTATTATTTCTTTCGTATTTCGCAGTAAAATACCTAAACAAAGAAAAAATCGTGGTCGGGAAGGTTATAGTAGCCAAAGCCATTGGAATTTTTATTTTATACATTGGAAAAATCCGTTTGGTTATTAATAGACCAAAAGAATAACTGAAGGAAAAGAAATCAATTAGTTATTCGTCAAAGTTTTATTTATTCAATGACCAGAATTAAACGCGGATATATAGCTCGGAGACGTAGAACAAAAAATAGTTTATTTGCATCACGTTTTCGAGGGGCTCATGCAAGCCTTACTCGAAGTATTACTCAACAGAAAACAAGAGCTTTGTTTTCGGCTGATCGGGATAGGGATAAGCAAAAGATAAATTTTCGTCGTTTGTGGATCACTCGGATAAACGCAGTAATTCGAGAAAGGATACTATACTATAACTATAGTAAATTAATACACGATCTATACAAGAGACAGTTGCTTCTTAATCGTAAAATACTAGCCCAAATAGCTATATCAAATAGGAATTGTCTTTATATGATTTCCAACGAAATCAGAAAAGAAGTAGAATACACCGGAATAATTTAAATGGAGTTCCCCGGAGAATGAACTCCGGGAAGGGGGAGTCGAAATTACTATGAGAAAATATGAGAAAATAGGCTAAAGTAGTCAAAATGAATGAACACCTTCAATAAAAAAATCTTTTTTTGCGATTCGTTTTTTTTCTTACGACACGATAATCAAATCTGTATTCTCGGATTTGTCGAACAAAACACCAATCCGCGTTTGAGTTCGGATTGGAATTCTGATTCAAGTGAACAAAGAATAAGCCTATTTATTTCTGGTTCTAAGACCTGTCGTTCTAGCGGTCGACTTGGTTCTTTGAAATTGTTTCTGATTAGCCTTATTGATAAAAGGTAACAAAGCTAAAATACGAGCTTGTTTTATAGCAATAGTAATTAATCGTTGTTGTTTCAAGGTTAATCTATTCACTCGTCTAGATAATATTTTTCCTTGTTGACTCATAAATCGCCTAAGTAAACTCATGTTTCTATAATCAATTCGATCCCCCGATTGAATCGGGGGCAAACGCCTACGAAAAGATCGCTTGGATTTAAGAAACGGTCGCTTGGATTTAAGAAAAGGTCGCTTGGATTTATCCATGGTTTGTTTGTTTAGTTTATTTCTTATCCCGAAAATCCTATTTCTTAATTGTCATTTTAACCCCAAATAGGATTATTTTATATTTTAATATGTTCTATATAATGTCATTTTTCCCCTTTGAAGGATAAGACATACTTGGTTCGATCTATTTCTTTATTTCCCCATGAATCATATGTTTGTAACAATAGGGACAGAATTTTCTCAATTCTAATTGATTAGGCGTATTGTGCCGGTTCTTTTGAGTAATATATCTGGAAATGCCCGTTGATACCTTCTTAACACCGTTTCGGATACAACTGGTACATTCCAAAATCACCGTTACTCGCGCATCTTTCCTCTTGGCCATGAACCTCCTTTGGATTTTTGATTTATTCAACTCTTCTATTTTGATTCGAAACGAAGAAAAAGAAAGGAAGGAAAAAATAGAAGTTACTAACTTGAAATCCAACTCTAAAAGATCAAAATCTATAGATCTATAAAGTAATAATAGATCAAAGCCATAGATTTCGAAACTCTATTTCAACACGAAGGACGGTATTTAAGTTAAAGATCTTGTATTCGTGCCCTAGACCCGCATTTTCCTACTCTACCCCCAACGTCTATTACTATTCATTTAATTCGAATTTGAACTCGAGTCTCGCAGACGTTGAATCCACTTTTATTCTTTCTCTTTCGTCCCTTATTCTAAAAATAAGAAAAAAAAGAGAAAAAAGGGAGGGGACGAGATTAGTCAGAGATATTTGATTGTATCTCTAATCTTCTTCATTCCTTCCGATGTCAATAACTAGAATGAAAAAAAGGGGAATGTCAACGCATCCGGGAAAAAACGATTAATCTCTATCAATAGACCTGCTAAAGCCCCGAACCATAGCGTACTTAGTACTGGGGCCACGGAGAGATATGTTTTTAGATCTCGCATTGAAAAACCTCCTTTTTTTTATTGTAATACATGTAATACATAAAGATAATGCATATATGATCAGATGCATATGTAGTTAAGGGCCACTTAGAGTTGTACACGGAATCCCTAATTCAAATTGAAATGTACAACGATCCATAAGATTTTCCTTTTCTTAAAACAGAAAATAAAATACATCCCCTCTTAGCGAGTAGTTCCGAAAAATACTCATTTTTTTTTATGATGCGTTCTGTATTTCGTATATATATATATAAATTTCCTTTTCTTATTATTATATTCTATGTTAAATGAAACCAAAAAGACGAAATGGGCAGAAAAATTGTGTTTCTTAATGGAGGAAATAGGGATGTGGAAAACAAGACAGGAATTCTCTACAATCACACTGTAGAACAATTGAAGGGATGTGGCGCAGCTTGGTAGCGCGTTTGTTTTGGGTACAAAATGTCACGGGTTCAAATCCTGTCATCCCTACCTATTACTGCCCCCTTTGAGCAGTAACGAGGAATCAATTGAGATCAATTCAAATTGCACGGAATCATTCATTTTTATGAAACTATAGAATATGTTCGAAAAAGAATCCTTTCCTTTACAGTCTTTTCTATTCTGATAAGAAAGCGCTCTTAGTTCAGTTCGGTAGAACGTGGGTCTCCAAAACCCGATGTCGTAGGTTCAAATCCTACAGAGCGTGATTTTTTCTTCGTAGATCGAATTAGACTGAAATGGATTCAGTCACTTGCACAGCAATTCTAATTTGACCTCCTGTGGATTAAAGAAAGGAGGAAGCCAATCAAAAAAAGAAATGTTAATTAATCAAAGGTCTAACTGATCACCACGCCTGTATTGTAAATATGCAGTTACGAATAATCCAGCCAAAGTAATAGGAATTAGACCTAACACGATTCCAAATAGAAAAACTTCAATCATTTCAATTTTTTGAAAAGGAGAAAAAAAAAAGAGGTAATATCTATACCTAAATATTAATCTATACCTAAATATACCTAAATATTAATCCGAATTGACGTGAATCTCAATGACCAAGAATTGGCAATTGACGCGGTAAGTAACTATAGAATACACGGAATCTCACAGAAGGATTTCCTTTCTGAATTGTTTCTTTCAAATAGAAATTTTAAATAAGCCGTATCTTGCTCAGACCAATAAATAGAGCTGAAGTTATAGTTAAAGCCACTAGTAGAAAACCGAAATAACTAGTTATAGTAAGCATGAAGGGGCTAAATGAAATAGGGTATTTTTATACATATGTTTCTAAAGCATTTACCTAAGTTTCCATTTTTGTAAAATAGGAGGATATACAAAAATACCAATTGCAATGCAATAATAAGTTCAATGGAAAGTTTTTGATTCATCTATCATTATAGACGGCACGAACAAAGATAAAGTGACAGACATATAAAACGAAACTGATTCATCATTTCCAACATCTAGCCATCTCGCGATTCCTATCAACCGAATCGTTGAGCATAAACTAATAATACGAATTGGATCGTGTAACTTCATTCAAAAATGAAACTCTTTTTGAATTATTATTTGTGAATGAAATTATTATGGAATACAATTTTTCCGTTTTTTCTTTCCATATTTTAAAATAAAGTCTCATCCTTGTAGCTAGATCAAGATTTGGATTGAGATCCAATCCAACAATTCATTACAACTATTGATTCCAATTATTTTATTCTTTCTTCGCTTTCTTTCATCGAATAGGATCTACTATTCGGGACGATTAAGCAATTCCTTCAAATGAAAAAAGGGGGGGATTACAACAAAAAACTGTCTTTACAACCAGGAAAAGGAAATTTCTAGATCTCGCATCTACTTCAATTGTGGAAATATGATAATCTATTTCATTGTAAGAATTTTCTATTAAATACAGCATCATTTTACATCAATAGGTAAAGGAAAGGAAGAAATAAATTATTTAGCACTTCCTTTCGATACTGATTCAAATTGCGTTGCTGTGTCAGAAGAAGGATAGCTATACTGATTCGGTATACTCTAAAGATGCCCTCGGTACTATATTGACGATCCTACAAAGATCCAATTTCAGTGATTGCCTTTTACTGATCTCATCTTTTACGGAATCGATCCCCTTTGACTGTACAAGAATATGTGGAGCTGAGCATGTCTGGAAGCACAGGAGAACGTTCTTTTGCTGATATTATTACCAGTATTCGATATTGGGTCATT